CAAGAATTTTGGTCTTTGGGAAGTATCATGATCATCCAATAAGAAGGGTTTCAATTTCTTCAAATGAACGATTTGAACACCTATGGATTCTAACAACTGATTGCAGAGTTGATCATTCGGACCTTTCAATTCATAGATGTGGATCTCGGACCTATGAATGGGGATATTCCCGATACTCACAAAGAAAAAGGGAAGTGACTTGGACAAAAAGAAACGAAGTGACTTGGACAAAAAGAGAAGTGACTTGGACAAAAAGAAACGAAGTGACTTAGACAAATCTTCTTTGTCGATAGCCTCGGACCAATCAATCGAATATTGATGAATACGTAATTGATCGAACACTACTTGCACTACTTGAAAAGGATTCTTCTGTTCAGAAACGAAATGTTCCAAATGTTCCTGGAAATTCTTGCTCCCATCGGACCATTTGTATCTATATGCATCAGGATCCTGATTCATGGATCTCTCAGTTCGAGAAATAAGAGGATCAAACCATTTCTTCTGACTCTTTTTCAAATTCGATAAATGTTGGTTGATCGTATATTTCATTATAGTTATATGATTCAGAGTCTCATTTCCTATTTGATCCCTTTGAATTCCATATTCGAAGTTGCGATCGGATCTATTCATTAAAAAGAATCGATTCGATACATTTCTTATGTACCCATAATATTGGAGATTTCGGATCAATCTATATTGATTGACTGCCTCCATTATGTTGTTGCTAGCAAATACCGCTGTTTTTAGTTTGGGATCTTCCAACTCATTCCCGCAGTAGATCCGGACCGATTTTTTTCTGATCCTTCGAGAAAAAGATTCATTCTCCTCATAAAAAAGAGGAGGTAGAACCAATTTCTTTTTCGATTCATCTCTGGAGTTGAATACCTCATTCAAGAATCTTTTTTGATCCAACCCGTAGGAATCAATAGAAAAGGCAAATCCCCTATGAAACACCAGATCCGGCTCGGTTATTGATAGAGTGAATAGATCCGCCATTTCTGGGAATCTCTCTTCTGATTCAAAAAAATCGTGGCGTAACGCGTATCCCCCTTTGTTCCGGTCATGGAATAGATGAAAGAAATCAAAAAATGGATTTTTGTTCAAGAATGAAATCTTATTGGAACTGTCCATATCCGGTTCATCCTTCGGAACCAGATTCGGGATGTGATATGGTTCCGAAGGATGAATTGAGACGGTATCTTGTAAATACGTAATTATCTTGAATATATCAACCATTTCTTTCTTTTCCGCTCGCCTGGAAGGGACAAAAGAAACATCTTGTTTTTTCTTCAACAATTTATGATCTCTAGTGGACCTCTCAGTAGGATTCGAACCCAGATGAAGTTCTGACCATCTGTCAGAGAAAAAAGAACGAATTGATCTTGTAGGATTCCCAAGAAATTCTTCGATTTCTTCCGGAAGCAGATGATTATTCATCCGCTTCTCAGGTTCTGTGAATAGCCAGGACATGGAGGAAGATCCAAAAAGGCATTTCGGGAATCGATCTGATTCTATCTCTGTTCGTTCCGTTTGAAGAAAGGAAGGATCCCAAAGAATCGATCTCTCTTTTAGTTGCTGAATCTCTGTTTGATCGATCAATGTGTGATATTCTGAATTCTCATTTCTAACGGAATCGAAATGATCTCTGGATTGATCAGAAGAAGATCCTTTCCATTGGCTAGAATCCGTTACTTGAACGAAAATAGATCTTGTGGAATCATATTGAATATTTGACAATACATTCCGTACCTTGCTAAAAAACCGATCCTTGTTTACCAACCACACATTGTCTAACCAAATCCAATTCTCTCTCGAGACGTTCCTCAAAAAATCCGATTCGTGCTGATTCTTCCCCCAACTAACGAAGAGATCTTGGCGGAATTGCCACATATGAAATTGAGCACAATTTTGCAAAGAAAGACCCCACTTGTTTCTCGAGAAGAGATGAGAAACATGCTCAATATCATTGGATTGCATAGTTGCCCCAGCTCCTTGTTGTTTGAAGAAACTCTCCCCCTGAATTGGTCTTTTTTCACGAAAAGCAGACATGAGATAACAAATCAAGTCTTTCCCTAAGATTTCGAATAGCTGTCCCGAATTCAAGTTGATTATGTTTCGTTTCTTCCTCGGAGAAAGACGATCAAACAATTCCCAATCATGGTCCTTGCGGATCGGATCATCCGTATAGGATAAAAAAAGAAACTCCAGATATTTGCTATCTTTCTCTTTGAATGAGATCTCAATTCCAGCTACGGTTTCATTAGATATCTGACAACTAGAATCCCTCTTTTTTCCGATCCGGTTCCTCCACCACCGCGAACCCCGGTTAGATTCAGGCATGATACGCTTTTTCTTTATTGGGATAACCCAAGTACTCTCTTGCGGATCCATGAAACAACTCTCAGAAATCTTTTTCCCTTTTGGAAGATACAGGAGCGAAACAATCAACCTATTTCTATTGGAAGACCAAAAAGATTCTTCCAATGTCTCCTTTCTGGGTCCAATGGAATTCATAGGTATAGGAAGAAGCCCCATCAAATAGAGATTTTTTCTTTCGACCATCTTTCGATTGTTAATACGAGATAGAAGGACCACTACTACAAGCAGTACTAAACCTTTGATCGTGAAATATCGATTGCTTGTTGCACCCTGTGAATCACGTGAAAGTAGGATACTCCAAATTCGGGGGTCAAAGAGTTTCATAAAACGTTCTTGGTGGAAAAAAATGTGAGTGAAAGATCCCACTGAATCGAATTTGATCCATGAATCTAAGAAATAGTGAGAATTCTTGATCTCTCTCAATATCTCTCTCAATTCGAATATCCAGGATTTGAATTGATGTCGTTTCATTGATTCCTCCTAAAGATTTCATTTCAATTGGAATTTGGTTATTCACGATGTACGATGATCCCTGTTAAGCATCCATGGCTGAATGGTTAAAGCGCCCAACTCATAATTGGCAAATTCGTAGGTTCAATTCCTGCTGGATGCACGCCAATGGGAACATTCAATAAGTCTATTGGAATTGACTCTGTATCAATGGAATCTCATCATCCATACATAGCGAATTGGTATGGTATATTCATACCATAACATATGAACAGTAAGAACTAGAATTCTTATCGATACTGGAACTCATAGGGAAGAAAATGGATTTATGGATGGAATCAAATATGCAGTATTTACAGAAAAAAGTATTCGGTTATTGGGGAACAATCAATATACTTCTAATGTCGAATCAGGATCAACTAGGACAGAAATAAAGCATTGGGTCGAACTCTTCTTTGGTGTCAAGGTAATAGCTATGAATAGTCATCGACTCCCGGGAAAGGGTAGAAGGATGGGACCTATTATGGGACATACAATGCATTACAGACGTATGATCATTACGCTTCAACCGGGTTATTCTATTCCACCTCTTATAGAGAAAAGAACTTAAAGCAAAAGACTTAATAACATGGCAATACATTTATACAAAACTTCTACCTCGAGCACACGCAATGGAACCGTAGACAGTCAAGTGAAATCCAATCCACGAAATAATTTGATCTATGGACAGCATCGTTGTGGTAAAGGTCGTAATGCCAGAGGGATCATTACCGCAGGGCATAGAGGGGGAGGTCATAAGCGTCTATACCGTAAAATCGACTTTCGACGGAATGAAAAAGAGATATCTGGTAGAATCGTAACCATAGAATATGACCCTAATCGAAATGCATACATTTGTCTCATACACTATGGGGATGGTGAGAAGAGATATATTTTACATCCCAGAGGGGCTATAATTGGAGATACCATTGTTTCTGGTACAGAAGTTCCTATATCAATGGGAAATGCCCTACCTTTGAGTGCGGTTTGAACTATTGATTTACGTAATTGGAAGTAACCAATTAGGTTTACGACGAAACCTAGAAATCGATCACTGATCCAATTGGAGTACCTCTACGGGATAGACCTCAACAGAAAACTGTTGAGTAACGGCAGCAAGTGATTGAGTTCAGTAGTTCCTCATAGAAAATTATTGACTCTAGAGATATGGTAATATGGAGAAGACAAAATTGTTTGAAGCGCGCACAGAACCGGAAGCGCCCCTTGTTTCAAAGAGAGGAGGACGGGTTATTCACATTTCATTTGATGGTCAGAGGCGAATTGAAAGTTAAGCAGTGGTAATTAGAAAGACCCTCCGGGGAAAAATAGAGATGTCTCCTACGTTACCCGTAATATGTGGAAGTATCGACGTAATTTCATAGAGTCATCCGGTCTGAATGCTACATGAAGAACATAAGCCAGATGACGGAACGGGGAGACCTAGGATGTAGAAGATCATAACATGAGTGATTCGGCAGATTTGGATTCCTATATATCCACTCACGTGGTACTTCATCATACGATTAATATAAGATCCATCTGTCTAGATATCATCATATACATCTAGAAAGCCGTATGCTTTGGAAGAAGCTTGTACAGTTTGGGAAGGGGTTTTGATTGATAAAAAAGAAGAATCTACTTCAACCGATATGCCCTTAGGCACGGCCATACATAACATAGAAATCACACTTGGAAAAGGTGGACAATTAGCTAGAGCAGCAGGCGCTGTAGCGAAACTGATTGCAAAAGAGGGTAAATCGGCCACATTAAGATTACCATCTGGGGAGGTCCGTTTGATATCCAAAAACTGCTTAGCAACAGTCGGACAAGTGGGTAATGTTGGGGTGAACCAAAAAAGTTTGGGTAGAGCCGGATCTAAGTGTTGGCTAGGTAAGCGTCCTGTAGTAAGAGGAGTAGTTATGAACCCTGTAGACCATCCCCATGGGGGCGGTGAAGGGAGAGCCCCAATTGGTAGAAAAAAACCCACAACCCCTTGGGGTTATCCTGCGCTTGGAAGAAGAAGCAGGAAAAGGAACAAATATAGTGATAGTTTTATTCTTCGTCGCCGTAAATAGGAACATTGAAAATCGAATCTTTGGAATTGGAAATAATGTGATGGGCGAACGACGGGAATTGAACCCGCGCATGGTGGATTCACAATCCACTGCCTTGATCCACTTGGCTACATCCGCCCCTTCCCTTATCTAGCTAAAGGATTTTCTCTTTTTTCCATTCATCATTAGACTTCAGATTAAGATCGAGATATTGGACATAGAATGCCAATTGAAAAAATGTAAAAAAAGGAGTAATCAGCCATGACACGTTCACTAAAAAAAAATCCTTTTGTAGCTAATCATTTATTGGGAAGAATTGAAAAACTCAACAGGAGGGAGGAGAAAGAAATCATAGTGACTTGGTCTCGGGCATCTACCATTATACCCACAATGATTGGCCATACAATCGCTATTCATAATGGAAAGGAACATTTACCTATTTATATCACAGATCGTATGGTCGGTCACAAATTGGGAGAATTCGCACCTACTCTAACTTTCGTGAGACACGCGAGAAACGATAATAAATCTCGTCGTTAGTCGTTCTACTAAGTATTCATATGAAAAGAAAAGCCTTATCTTAATAGTATTTAGACTTAAGAGTCTTTATCTTTTATCTTATAGTAAGAGTATAGGTATATTTATTTTCTTTTTAGAGTATACTAATAAGACTTAGACTTTTCTGACTTTTCTTATACTATACTTCACCTAGGCACTTATCATTCATTGGCGGGGGAAAACTTTTATGATAAAGAACGAAAATAGAGAAGCAAAAG